CAATTCCTCAGAAGATTCTTCCACAATGGACTCTGATAAGTGAGATTTCGAGTCAATGTTTACAGAATCTTCTTCTGGCCGAAGAAATGATTCATCGAAATAATGAGTCACCCGTTCCATTGATATGGGCACATCTTAGATCAACAAATGCTCGGGAGTTCCTCTATTCAATCTTTTTCCTTCTTCTTGTTGCTGGATATCTCGTTCGTATACATCTTCTCTTTGTTTCCCGAGCCTCTAGTGAGTTACAGACAGAGTTAGAAAAGATCAAATCTTTGATGATTCCATCATACATGATGGAATTTCGAAAACTTCTGGATAGGTATCCTACATCTGAACTGAATTCTTTCTGGTTAAAGAATCTCTTTCTAGTTATTCTGGAACAATTAGGAGATTCTCTGGAAGAAATACGGGGTTCTGCTTCTGGTGGCAACATGCTATTGGGTGGTGGTCCCGCTTATGGGGTCAAATCAATACGTTCTAAGAAGAAATATTGGAAGATCAATCTCATCGATCTTGTAAGTATCATACCAAATCCCCTCAATCGAATCATTTTTTCGAGAAATACGAGACATCTAAGTCGTACAAGTAAAGAGATCTATTCATTGATAAGAAAAAGAAAAAACGTGAACGGTGATTGGATTGATGAGAAAATAGAATTCTGGGTCGCGAACAGTGATTCGATTGATGATGAAGAAAGAGAATTCTTGGTTCAGTTCTCCACCTTAACGACAGAAAAAAGGATTGATCAAATTCTATTGAGTCTGACTCATAGTGATCATTTATCAAAGAATGACTCTGGTTATCAAATGATTGAACAACCGGGATCAATTTCCTTACGATACTTAGTTGACATTCATCAAAAGGATCTAATGAATTATGAGTTCAATAGATCCTGTTTAGCAGAAAGACGGATATTCCTTGCTCATTATCAGACAATCACTTATTCACAAACCTCGTGTGGGGCTAATAGTTTTCATTCCCCATCTCCTCATGGAAAACCCTTTTCGCTCCGCTTAGCCCTATCCCCTTCTAGAGGTATTTTAGTGATAGGTTCTATAGGAACTGGACGATCCTGTTTGGTCAAATACCTAGCGACAAACTCCTATGTTCCTTTCATTACGGTATTTCCGAACAAGTTCCTGAATGACAAGCCTAAAGGTTATCTTATTGATGATATCGATATTGATGATAGTGACGATATCGATATTGATGATGACCTTGATATTGATACGGAGCTGCTAACTATGACGAATGTGCTAACTATGTATATGACGCCGAAAATAGACCGATTTGATATCACCCTTCAATTCGAATTAGCAAAAGCAATGTCTCCTTGCATAATATGGATTCCAAACATTCATGATCTGCATGTGAATGAGTCGAATTACTTATCCCTCGGTCTATTAGAGAACTATCTCTCCAGGGATTGTGAAAGATGTTCCACTGGAAAGATTCTTGTTATTGCTTCGACTCATATTCCCCAAAAAGTGGATCCCGCTCTAATAGCTCCGAATAAATTAAATACATGCATTAAGATACGAAGGCTTCTTCTTCCACAACAACGAAAGCACTTTTTCATTCTTTCATATACTAGGGGATTTCACTTGGAAAAGAAGATGTTCCATACTAACGGATTCGGGTCCATAACCATGGGTTCCAATGCGCGAGATCTTGTAGCACTTATCAATGAGGCCCTATCAATTAGTATTACACAGAAGAAATCCATTATAGAAACTAATACAATTAGATCAGCTCTTCATAGAAAAACTTGGGATTTTCGATCCCAGATAAGATCGGTTCAGGATCATGGGATCCTTTTCTATCAGATAGGAAGGGCTGTTGCACAAAATGTACTTCTAAGTAATTGCCCCATAGATCCTATATCTATCTATATGAAGAAGAAATCATGTAAGGGAGGGGATTCTTATTTGTACAAATGGTACTTCGAACTTGGAACGAGCATGAAGAAATTAACGATACTTCTTTATCTTTTGAGTTGTTCTGCCGGATCGGTCGCTCAAGATCTTTGGTCTTCATCCAGACACGATGAAAAAAATTGGATCACTTCTTATGGATTCGTTGAGAATGATTCTGATCTAGTTCATGGCCTATTACTATTATTACTATTAGAAGTAGAAGGCGCTCTGGCTCTGGCGGGATCCTCACGGACAGAAAAAGATTGCAGTCAGTTTGATAATAATCGAGTGACATTACTTCTTCGGTCCGAACCAAGGAATCAGTTAGATATGATGCAAAATGGATCTTGTTCTATCGTTGATCAGAGATTTCTATATGAAAAATACGAATCGGAGGAAGGGGCCCTCGATCCGCAACAGATAGAGGAGGATTTATTCAATCACATAGTTTGGGCTCCTAGAATATGGCGCCCTTGTGGCAATCTATTTGATTGTATCGAAAGGCCCACTGAATTGGGATTTCCCTATTGGACTGGGTCATTTCGGGGAAAATGGATCATTTATCATAAAGAGGATGAGCT